TATTACAATAATTTATATCCGTAGAGCAAGCATGAAGAATTACATGAAAGTACTTTTTTTTTATGAAGGTAATATTATAATCTAGAGAATAAATAGATGGATAATGAATAGTAAAGAACGACTCGTTTTGAAAAATAGATGTCTTTCACATTCAACTATAGCAATGAAAAACCTTTTCCATTTTTGAATGGCAGTTCCAAAAAAACGTATTTCTCGATCAAAAAAGCGTATTCGTAAAAATATTTGGAAAGGGAAGGGATATTGGGCATCGTTGAAAGCTTTTTCGTTAGGGAAGTCTCTTTCTACGGGGAATTCTAAAAGTTTTTTTGTACGACAAATAACTAATCAAACGTTGGAATAATCTTAATCTCAATTGTCCTGATTAGAAAAATATGTCAATTTTCCATTCATTTTTTTTATAATAGAAAAAAATGAAAGTACTGATTTACATTCTCTAATGTTTAATGTTTTGAACTGATCAATATTCAATTGAACTTACTTCATTCTTATATAGAATAAGAATTCTTTTATTTACTGAATTCTAAAAATGGTACTTTTTTTATTTGAAAAAAGAAGAAACACAAGGTTTCACCTTTTTTTGAATATGTTTTATCATTTCCGGGATGGGGATTCTTATTTTCCCCATCGACCCATTTATCGCAATAATAAATTCACAATAATAACAACAATCTAAATAATAATAGATTATGTCTTTTTTTTTTTTATACTATAGAAAGAAGAGCAGATATAAAATCTTGAATCAGAATCAATGAGTTGTTAAAACGAATTGATTAAGTTTCAAACTTCTCTTGTAACTTTATGAATCATTATTTATCTGAATCAATATACTCCCTGTTTTCAATCCAATTGAAAAAAGAAAAGTCCCTTTTCCATTTGGCACAATATTATATCCAAATATACAAATATTATGTCAATTTTGAGTGATCCAAAATGGATCCTATGTTTGGACGGGAAAATCGATTAAGATATATATCTTTCTAATTTTTAGAAAAAATTTTGTGAACTAGGGCTGCTAGAAAGCGAAACGTTTTTTGTATATGATATGTCTGACTCAATACCTAATTGGTTTGCTAAATCCTAACACAAATTATCTACATAACAAAAAAATCTAATGATTACTATTACAAAAATACAAAAGCTATACAAATATTTACACAAATACCTTGGATCTTGTACTGAAATTGTGATCCATAAAAATCATATTTTTTGTGCATTGATAATTTTTTTTTTTAGTTTTATCCCTGGATTCAAGTCAAAACTATTAAGTTCTATTTTAGGAGAGTATAAACTACGAAAAACCCATTGTTAAGTTAATTAAAATGATAATGAAAGATTTTAGTTATAGTACTGGAACCCTATTTTAATTAAACGAATTAAAACGGATCCATTTTATTTTCATATTTCCTAAAAAATATTGAATTGATTCCTTCAATCTCGACGATTGAATAAAAATGAGTTATTATGATTTCGAGTAAGCCGCTATGGTGAAATCGGTAGACACGCTGCTCTTAGGAAGCAGTGCTAGAGCATCTCGGTTCGAGTCCGAGTGGCGGCATGGCATCTTCTAAAAGGGATACAATAGCTCCTATAATGAATTAAATTCCGGATTTCCGTTTCTTATATTGAGGGACCCTCACTTTTTTATGATATTTGCGACTTTAGAACATATATTAACTCATATAACCTTTTCAGTTGTTTCAATTGTAATTACAATTCATTTGATAAACTTATTAGTCGACGAAATCGTAGGACTATATGATTCGTCAGAAAAGGGCATGATAGCTACCCTTTTCTGTATAACAGGATTATTAGTAATCCGTTGGATTTATTCGGGACATTTCCCATTAAGTAATTTATATGAATCATTAATCTTTCTTTCATGGAATTTCTCCATTATTCACATGATTCCGTATTTTAAAAAAAAAAAAAATCATTTAAGCGCAATAACCGCGCCAAGTGCTATTTTTACTCAAGGCTTTGCTACTTCGGGTCTTTTAACCGAAATGCATCAACCCGAAATATTAGTACCCGCTCTCCAATCCCAGTGGTTAATGATGCACGTAAGTATGATGGTATTGGGCTATGCAGCTCTTTTATGCGGATCATTATTATCAGTAGCTCTTCTAGTCATTACATTTCGAAAAGTCATAAGGATTTTTGGTAAAAGCAATAATTTCTTAAATGAGTCAGTTTCCGAGATCCAATACATGAATGAAAGAAACAATGTTTTACTAAATACTTCTTTTCGTTCGTCTAAAAATTATTACAGGTATCAATTGGTTCAACAATTGGATCAGTGGAGTTATCGTATTATTAGTCTAGGGTTTATCTTTTTAACCATAGGTATTCTTTCAGGAGCAGTATGGGCTAATGAGGCATGGGGATCATATTGGAATTGGGATCCAAAGGAAACTTGGGCATTTATTACTTGGACCATATTCGCGATTTATTTACATACTCGAACAAATAAAAATTTGGA